AAGGCAGAGGTAGTACTTCGAATGGCGAAGAGAGGTGGCTCAGCAGGGAAGGAATGGGAAATCGTCAAGGATGACTTCTTTGTTTTGTTGGCGAAACGAAGGGCTAAATAGCCGCCAGTGATTCTCTGAGCCGGTCTGGGCCTCGGGAAACTGGTCGAGATAGATGACAGCGCCTTTTTCCTCTCTTCCTTGCCGGGAGGGCTCTCTTATGGCCTTCACCTCCCGCCCGGCCCGGAAATCGAACCCTTCTGATACATTCATTTCTGCAAGCAGGGGGGATCCAGAGCTAAGCCCCCCTTCTATTACATAACCTAAAAAAGCTATAAGCAAAGTACCAAAGGGAACGATACGCTTTGGTTACCGGCGAAGGCTTCCAAAGGCGATCCTCTCGAGTTTCCGGCTGTTTCCTAGATTGAAGTAGCCTTTCGTCGACCTACCAAACGAAAGAAGTCACTATCAAAGAGCTCGCCCTACTGAAGTACCAAAGGTGCGCTCCGCCCGGTGACTAAGAAAGAAATTGGTTTGCGTTTGAATTGAAGTGATGAGGTCGCAAAGAGGGAAGTAGGGCTCCTATTGACTAAAGGTTGGTTCTTCGGTTTCCTTTAGAATGAAAGTAGCTATGAAGCCCCTATTACTTACTTTCTTTGATTCAAAAGGCGAACAGCCCCCCCAACTAGTCGTATGGGGTGGGGTGCTTGTGGTAAGCTGCCTTGGATGTGAGGAATTCCTAAAAAAAAGGCAAAGTCTGGTATTTGACGAGGATCTTCCTATCAATAGATAGGAATTTTTGTTCGATATAAGGGATAGGATCCATCTGCTCTTTCTCTCTCCATTTTCTTTTTAGAGAGAGCAAATAGAACGATATAAAAAAAAATCGGGAGATGATAAAGGATACATAGACATCTAAAGGGATGTCTATTCTATTCCTCTTTTTTTTTTAGAGAAAAAAAGATATCTCGTTCATCTATCTTTTGTCTATCTATCATTGATTCTATCTATGAATCAAGTCGAAAGACTTCGTTTTTGGGTTCCCCGAAGCCCCGAATGGATTGGATCGTTTCCGCTAACGAAATGAACGCGGAGCCCGTTCCGAATGCTTCTCCGATCCGGAAGTTCTCGCGAAGAGAATAAGATGCTGCTCCCCCTCCCTCTGTCTTTTCTCGCTTTGCTAATCTTCCCCTCTAACGCGGGCCGGGCGGCGGCGGGCGCGGGAGGAAGAAACCTAAGAGAAGACGCTCTTCTCTTAGGTCCTTCTTTTTTCAGTGCAACACAGGAAAGCGCCCTCTTTTTGTCATCCCAGCAGCTTTCCTTTCCAGATTTTGTATTGAACGCATGGCGTAGCTAGGACCTTCAAATCATGTTTGAGCCTATGTTCAAACCAAACCCATCCCCCTATTTGATTGAATAAGGCTGGAAAGAATGCCCGCCAAGTTCAGATAAGGCCCAACCAAACCATTAAAGGAAAGGCTCGACGAAGGGAGCGTCGGGGGAAGGAAAACGCTTTCGGAGATCGAGAGATTTTTTTTTTTTTTCATCGAAAACGAAGAAGGCCGAGGATGGCCTACGGTGCGTGTTATCTGAAGGGAACACGCTTTTTCGACCGCGGTGGTATGATTGCCGGGGCCTCTCCTCGTTCCGCCCGCTGGCCTATTGGGATAGCAGCCTTCGGGCTTTGCCTGCCCTTTCTAATAAAGAATTCCGGCTCGGCCCGGGAAAGCGCTGGCAACAAGGAAGGGGTCCATGTAGCTGCTGCGCCCGCCCCCTTCTTAGTCAATGGGGCAGCAGGTTCGGCATCTACTAGAAAAGAGAGAATCCACTTCAGATAACCACGCCTCCGCTAGGCAGCGTGTGGAATGGCCGAGAGCGGACCTTTTTGGATATATAATCCAAGTCGAGAGTGGAGTTACGGGAACAGCCGTCTGATGGAAAACTACTTTCACGTTCGGTTCAGAGAGCACTTTTTTCGTTGAGAATTCCTCGTTCCCTTTCGTGTGAATTCCCCAGCGGCGAATTCGAAACTTGTGGGGCCCTATCTATTTATTCCATCTCTCGAGCCCCGAAGAAAACCCCCCTCCCCTTCGGGCTCCATATCTCTTTTGACTCTATATATGTGGGCACCTGATATCTATGAGGGTTCACCCACCCCGGTTACAGCATTCCTTTCTATTGCGCCTAAAATATCGATTTCTGCTAATATTTCACGTGTTTCTATTTATGGTTCCTATGGAGCTACATTGCAACAAATCTTCTTTTTCTGCAGCATTGCTTCTATGATCTTAGGAGCACTGGCCGCCATGGCCCAAACGAAAGTAAAAAGACCTCTAGCTCATAGTTCAATTGGACATGTAGGTTATATTCGTACTGGTTTCTCATGTGGAACCATAGAAGGAATTCAATCACTACTAATTGGTATCTTTATTTATGCATTAATGACGATAGATGCATTCGCCATAGTTTCAGCATTACGGCAAACCCGTGTCAAATATATAGCGGATTTGGGCGCTCTAGCCAAAACGAATCCTATTTCGGCTATTACCTTCTCCATTACTATGTTCTCATACGCGGGAATACCCCCGTTAGCCGGCTTTTGTAGCAAATTCTATTTGTTCTTCGCCGCTTTGGGTTGTGGGGCTTACTTCCTAGCCCCAGTGGGAGTAGTGACTAGCGTTATAGGTCGTTGGGCGGCCGGAAGGTTGCCACGAGTAAGTCAGTTTGGGGGACCGAAGGCAGTTCTCCGTGCACCGGACACGTAGTTTACCGAATCAGTTGCGACACGGATGGGAATACATGCTACGAAAGATAGGGTCGAGTCTGATACATCAACCGTCTACTCAATATCCTTGTACGAGTCCACAATCACTACACGAGATGAACCTTGGTTTGGTGAATTGAAGTTGGCCTTAGGTGTAATAGGACTCCCAGTTACTGCGGGCGATCGTATACTGAGGTGCTCCCCGCCGGTTGTTGAAACGACGCGAGCCGGGCCGGGCCTCGATTCAGAAAGATGAAGGGCCAAAAAGTCTAAATAGGGGGTTACAAATCCCCCATCTCATTGGGGGCGGAAAACGAATCGACATCTCGATGTGAGACAGCCTTTTCTATTTTAGTTGGGAAAGAACGGCGAAGTCCATCCGAACCGTCCAATGAAGAATAAGAGGAGAGCAAAGCGCCAATGGCGCGCGAAGCGCATACGGAACGGGCACGGAGAAAAATCAGTGTGGAGGAGAAGCAGCCGAGCTCATTCCCTTCGCTTCCTGGGCCCAAAGCAGTGCAGTCTTTCCTGGCCAAATCAAGGATTTGGGGCTTCTTGCTACGCTACTTAACTATCTATAAAAATCCATTTTTTTTGAGTAATATATATAAATAGATCCATCCATCTATCCTATCTGATTTCCATTTTTATATCTAAAAAAGAATCGATTTCATTCAACCTTTGATTCAAAGAACTGCGCTTAGCCCCCCCGCTCATGAAACGGCTCTGCTGCAATGGATGGCAGAGGGTCCGTAGTACCCAAAGCACTGGAGTGATCCAGTAGCCGGGAAGGGGCCTAGAAGTGCCTACTACTACACCACACTACACTTGGCTCTACACATTTACCGAGCTAACCCCTATCCAGTGCCTGGCAGAGCTAAGGGGGCTTCAATCCTTATTCCTTATCCCCATCTTCGCCCAGGCTAACGGGGCCTTACTTTTTTTCAGGGGGGAGAGCCTCAAGAAGCACTAGCACTGTTGAGAGGAAGATCCTTGGCCCCTCTTCATTCTCTACAGGGTTAGGGTTCCAAACCTTTCTTCAACATAGGTGACAACGAGCGGGTCAGAGATGGAAGAGATCGAACACGGGAATAAGAAGCAAGCTTGCCTTCCTTTTTGATCATTTTGATAGAGGGGGATGGAGAAAGTATACAAAACATACTCGCATTTCCCAGTAGAAAAGATGGGTTCCTTTTTCGTCTCGCATTTCTCATCGAACAAATACGGGAAAAGAATCATATTGAAAATGTTCTTAACCCCCTTCGTAGAGCTGTGTATTGTAAGTGATCCGAACCTGCCCGGAGCGAGCCTCCCATAGAGGCAAGTCAAGTTGGTGAGCCGTATGATGGGCAACTATCTCCTGCGGTTCGGAGAGGACTCAGCTGTTAGTTAGTACCCCCTTGCTTTCGGGGTGGACCCTTTCACTCTATTTTATTATATACGCTTAGCGAAAAGAATGTTTTTTGATACACCTAGGACATGGATTCTATATGAACCAATGGATCGTAACAAGTCGTTACTACTAGCAATGACTTCCTCTTTCATTACTTCATTCTTTATATATCCCTCTCCCTTGTTCTCAGTTACTCATCAAATGGCACTCAGTTCATATCTTTAAGTTCGATCATTGACAAGGTTCAAAGAAAGGGTGGGCTTTATCAGTCACGAAGTTACTTCAAGCCTGGTGACCTATTGGGCAGAATCTACTTGTTATCTTCGGTTCCAATGGATCATTGAAGACTAACAAGCCCATCTGGCTTTTCCTGTATAGTTAGAATTGCACCAACCCAATCTCGATGAAATAATTGCATTAACTGCTTCCCTTTTAGTTTGAATATATCGCCCCTTCTAGACCAAAGAGGGACATGAGGCCCCAATAAGGTATGTCACAACCAACTCTTGGCAAATTGGATTCAAAATATGTCAATTCATGGTCGAGGGAGATAGAGAACCAACTTGTGTATCTGGTCGCTAATTTCATTGGTAGAGAAGGGGAGCTGCTAGTTAGATATCATTATCTTACGCTGTTAGGTCGATCAGGCGTGCATGTGCTATAGACAATCAACTTTATTATATGTTACCATCTGTCTCTTAGCCGCTTCCTTTGAAGAGGGGAATGACTGAAAGCAAAAAAGGCTATCTTATCGTGTGCTATCTATCAAGGTATGCCAAATCTGTTATGCCAAATCCGTTATCTCGTCTTGCATTAGACCTTTGCTTTGAGTTGAGGGGCAATTTGAAAGCCAACTCGCTATGATAGCTATGATTGCATATGGTACGTGTATAGAATCTTACATCAAATAAGGAAATTCTTGTTCGCTAAGGAAGGCTAGCTGTCATTGAGTGACAGCTATCTACTCTGGTACGTGTTTACAAGATGCAATTACCAGGTCGACCAGGTAGGCAAGGCAGAGAGAGGAGTTATGAACCCAAGCTCTTCCTATGGAGCAAGTGCTAGCTGGCTTGGTTTAGCAATTTTTCAATCATTGGTGGTTAAGTTGTTAAGGTTCATGTGGATTGGATTAGGAAGTTCGACTAAGCTGTGACTTTCATTCAGTTAAGAGCCCTAATAACTTTGGGAACGGCTTTGGTCGAGTCATCTTTTGCTTCCGCTGAGAAAGCCTTTTTTCGAGAAGTAAACTACCTCTTTGTCCACGTCTTGGGATCGTTGAGAAGTCAATTTTTCGATCTTCAGCTGGCCGGAGATTTGAGACTGATGAAATCGAGGAGAAGCCCCACTTCCTTATAGTGCCGTGCCTTGCCTATTTGAAGACTGAAGCTTTCAACACTTGCTCAAACCTGCTCCAGCTAGACTTTTGAGTCGAGCCCAAAGCAAAACAAAAGATTGAATTCCTTTAGCGGACCAATTCTCGAGAGTTTACCGCTGTTCCATATAGATTACTCTTTAAGGTCTTGATTTGACAGGAGGTTGACTGGGCGACTATTTATGATTCCCTCCGGTAAGAACAATGAACACGGATCTACCAGCATTTGCAAGACAAGAAGTGAAAATCTCAGTTAATGTTCCTCACAACGAATCAGTTGTCCCCTCAACGCTTAAGGAGAGATTTTTGTGGAAAAGAAAGGTGTATGTCATGGGCCCTATTCTCTATTTGCCAGGCGAAGGTAAGTCTCTTTCATCTGTTTATGAATTTTTTATATTGAACAGGGATTTGACCGACTCGCACACGGGCAGCGCTCCCGAAGCGAGAAAGGGGATTGGCTCACCGGCAGCGGGCGCTGCGTCAACAAGGCCCTTGGGCGACATTCCAGGTCTCTCGAATGCCTATTCAGAGGGATACGGGATAGAGCAACTCGAAGTGAAGTAAAGTGTTCTAGTTACACCAGTTGGATTATTAAAGTCAAAAACACTGATTCCAGTAAGGAGTTCCAATTTCTATTCTCAGCGGGGCTATCACTACCGGCTATGTGATCAGATTTTCTTTGGCTATTGGGGGGGCAAAGGACCGGATGTCGCCTTATCTCATGTACTTGCTCAATAGAACGAACAGGGGCATCACGGCTACTTTTTGGTCTTGTCTCATTCCACGAGTCCTCAAAAGGGGAGAAGAGGCAACTGCCGCAGAATGTACCACGCCCACGCCGCTTTCCTCACTTCTGTTTGTTAGTAGAGGTTCGATCTAATTGAAATATTCTATGACGGGATCCCCGGCTCATCGCAAGGCAGTTGCTTCAGCCTCTCGCCTATATACATATAAGTCGGCTTTGAAAAGCACTACATCCACATATTCGTATATGAACCTTAACGGCCTTCACTCTCCCGTTTGATCGAACTCTTAATTACTTTCCTTTCTCTGGTAAGAGGGGGTTTATAGCGCCCTTTCTTCAAAAATTCTTATGCTCCACAGGCGGATACCTTAATTAAGGATCCCAAGCATTTACACAGGCGAGAACCTTACCTTTCCGGCGATAAAGTAAGAACAGCGGGCAATGAAGGAACACTCATTTTCATGTATATGGGTTCTACTGTACTATAACTAGAATAGAATGATCGAAGTCCGTCCTGGTGCGCGCTATTAGCACATGGGATTGTATAAGGATGAATGCTTTTAAGCTTTGATTGGTGCGGATATTGAGTCCACTTTTTAGCGAGGTAATGGCTAAATCCAGGGAGACAGAGCCTGTTGATCGAGATCGGGATCCAGCCCTAGAAGATCAAAATGAAGTTCAAAGCTAGTAGCCGTTCGAAAGCGAGATAGAGAGCCAGCAACAGAGGCAAAGACAAAGCAAGTTGAATCTGATGAATCAAAACAAGTTTCCCTAATTTACCGGGTATACCTATAAGCACCAGTTTCAAAGCCATAAGCAGATTCACTCGCAGCATAGGCGTTTTACCGAGATTCAGAACAATTGCACTTTATCAAGTTGATCGAGCAGGAGCAGCGATTCGAGCAGCAGTTTTATACCCTGCAGCGGCTTAGGCGGAGGCACTACCAGCAGCTTCATATTCCGATCCCTAGCTAGCAGGGGCAGCTTACCTGCGCTCGGTTCCATATCCCAATGTGGGCCACCCATTCTTGAAATAGAAAGATACAGATCCTCAATGGGTGGATGCAGCAAAACCTTCAGTAGCAGTTCGAGCAGATTCACCAGCATAGATAGCACCTCGTCCAGCGCCCCTTTTATTTCGAGAGCCCATTTTAGCACCCCTACTATCCGGGAAGGTGATACCTTCGATGATATATTTGAAAGTCCGATGAGGCAAGCGTGGAGGGACAGCCCCCTGAATAGTCAAGAGCGGGGGAGAGCATATAAAGCTAACCGTAGCGCCAAGTATAGGCCGGGTCGAGCTACTCGACAAAAGCAAGCCGGTTAGAGAGCCGTGGATAGCAAAACCTAGTCAGGGAGGGAGAGCTACTCAAAGTCAAGTTCCGAGCGCCTCTGAAGGTAAGCTCGGGCCCAACGGATACACTAAGAAGACAGCCGTGACGAGATCTGAACAACAGATGTTTTCCCTTTCGGTACGAGTGGTGACGACAGAGCCCGTCCTTCCATTCCTATAGCTCTTTTGGCGTTAACAGCACCAAAACAAAGCCCCAGGGTTAGGCACCATAAGGGTGTGATGAGCCGAGTAGAGCGGGTACTGAGCTGTCAAACCCCAGCAGAATGTAGAGGAAGGATACAAGGAGAAAAATTACCCAAGCACCGAAGTATGCATAAGAAAGTCGTTTTGAAGCCCTATTTTTTTCCAATTGCCAATTTATCTCCATTCTGAATATAGATTCAGCCCTGGACCGAAAGTGGAACCCCAAGTTCCAACAGCTTAAACACCCACCATAGACTGGCTGTGCCACTGTAGATGCATCAGTCGACTCAAAAAAACCTGTATCTGACTTAAAGGTAAGAATAGGAACAACAACTATATAGTCCCCATCGTCAGTATACTTCAACAAAAGAAAAGGGCCAATCTTCCATGAAGAGGCTACTCCCACCAGATGAGCATGGAAGGAATATGAGGCAATTATGGCGGCTTGCGAGGTTACAATTTCTAACGAGAAATCGCTAGTCTCTCGCACTGGAGTTTGCAAAAGGCTTCATGTGTGATGGTGTTCGTACCGACCTCTTCCCTATTTCGGTGCGGATCGTTCGTTCACGCGTTCTTGATGCCAGGCCATCAACTGAATATGGATCTTCGATAAAGGGCTATGGACCTGGACCCTCCTACAGGAAGATGAAGTACGTAGTCCTACCCACCCACCAAGTGACCAAGCTCTCCTCCTCCTAAGGCCCCTTAGGGCCTTTTTTGACTTGCGATTGAATGAGTTGGTTTGCTAATTGGTAGCCTTTCTGCTTTCGGACAAGTAGCTAAAAGTCGTAAATCAATCCTTTCGGAAGTCAGGTTCATGTTGACGTGCCTTTGGACTTGAAGACAAGACTAAAAGAAAAGCGTCGTTGCCAAAAACAACCTTCCTCAACCGTTGATCAGCCAACCGGCAAAAACATTTATACAGAAAGACCAAGCTGGTGTGCCATAGATGGCAGTTCCACCGGTTCCGCTGCTCGATAAGCCACTGTCTATGCCTCCGGGTCTTGATGGCCGAGGTGCTTATGAGTAAGCCGCTGCTTCAACGAAGGCTCTACTGAGCGAACTACTAAATCAACAAGATCAATCGTCTTTCCTCCCTATGCTATGCTCCCCCGGCGCAGGCCTACCACGCTTCGCGCCTGCGGCGTCTTAGATACCCGCAACTGAATCTGTAAGTGGCAGGATGAAAAGCGGCGAGAAGGGGACAGAGGGAGGAAGGAGGACCTCTTTCTATTGCCTTCCCTTTCCACTTCTAGACTGGTTCGTCGGCGGGACAGCGAGCCAAGATCCGATTCGTCAATCGACGAATCCATGCCACATAACCTGGCAAAGGAGAAAGAGACGATGGCAACGCACCTCATACAAGAGGGAGGGCGGTTCAATTTCGAACCGGTGTCAATAAAAATCCAACTTCTACATTTTACTTTGAATTTCCGGTTCGTAGACTAGGGGCGGTGTGGCCTTCTTCCTTCTAAGTTTTTCTCGATTTCGCTTCGAGGGCCTAATCTTCAGAAAGAATTTTCGAATGACCATTCGAAGTAGAGAAGAGGAGGCGGGAGCACAGACAGATCAAGTCCCAGCATATTGCTCCAATGGCAGGATCACCGGCACTAGTTACAGAGGTGGATGGAGGTATTTTCCAGGGGTTTAGACATAGGCAGCATAGCCTGCAGCATCCCGTCCAGTTGCGGATTTATAGCGAGCGAACAATCGATCCTCTCGGCGCGGAATGAAAACATCTTTATGCAATGCAGTTCATTCACCCACGAACACTTTCATCATTATCCTTTGGCGTGGCGGGATTCCCCAGCGGGAACACATTGGATCAAATCAAGTTAGTTGAAAGAGCGGCCTACCGGCTTTAACGGTTTCGAACCGCTCATAGACTTTATTGAGATAGGTAAACCAAGGAGACTCCCCTTCTGAGAACCGTATATGAGAATTTCATCTCGTACAGCTCAAACAAAAAGACCCAAATACTGGTTGAAAGAGGTATGGAATAGAAAATTGCATATCATTGCCCCGAATACAAAGGAAAGAGCAGACCATTTGAAAAATAACCCGAAAAAAAAAAAAAGAATCTTAATGGAATGTGTACTCTTCTCGTGCATTCGCTAATTGGATTAGCTCCGAACTAGGTACATTACCCCCCACTTTCCTCCTGATTTGGGGAGGACTTACTCGTCTTATCCTCCTCACTC